AAAGAATTAAGTAAGATTGAAAATACTTTCTTTATTCTTTAAACACGAAGAAACATTCTTATTTGATTGATATCAGGAGATCAAATGAGTTCTTTATTCGTTGATTGAATGATAAATGACTACAAGCGAAGGAGATACGCGATTTAAAAAACGGAAGATCCAATATTTCACAATTGTATCTAGAATAACTGGAAAAGTGGAAACAAGACCAGATATAATTTGGTCGTTATGAGCCAATCCAAAATCATTGTAGATCGAACCAATCATTAGTTCCCAACCATGGGTCGAGTGAAATCCAATCCATAAATCAGTAACTAAAAGAATCGAAAAAGCTTTTATTGTGTCATTTAAGTTATAGAAGAATTCCTGAACCCAAGAATTAAGAATGACAAGTTCTTCATTACCCAGAATAAAATAACCGCTTAAAATAGCAAAACATATTATATTTGTCGAAAAGTGCAAAATGATATGGAGATGATACTCATCGTGTGTTTTGACTAATTGTACCGTTTCCTTGTGTATTCCTATACGAAGCTTTTGTATCTTTATTTCAGGGTATTCCTTTATCATTTCGTCCAAGAGGAATAGTTCTTCTAATTCTATAAATTTTTCTAGAATCCTTTTCTCTTGAATATCATTCAAGAAAGTTTCGGATTGCCGGGTATTCCACCAATTAATAATCCAAGGTTCGAGACTTTTTTGAAATGAGAGAGAGACCCACCAGGGCAAAAATACTATAGATGCAAGATATGGGAGGGAAATCAATGATTTCTTTTTTTTCATTTTTTATCTGTAAATTGTTAATGAATCTGCTGCATTCGTGGATTTTATCAGATATTTATCTGAACACAAATTCTATAACTAAGGTATCGTATCGAACCAATGAATCTATTCCCATTTTTGTGTAAAAATTTAGTCCTTGTATTTAGAAAAATTGAGATATCTCTATTGGGTAAATTCCAACTAATTTCATCTCCATTTGTTATTTGGTCCTGTCGATGAATACTCGAAAATCCACTAGAAGTAACGAATATGATTTGGATTTCGAAACAAAAAAATGCCTTCTCGGATCAATTAATTATTTCGAAATGTTTCACCGCCTAACCACAGTCCAGGAATAATGTAACCTATCAAATTCGAAATATTGGGTCTAAAAAGATGAATTCTGTATTACGAAATAAATGTTCGAATATGTTTGATGAATGCATACTTAATTAGACTTTTTATTTTTATTAGTATAAATTAAAATTATATCGAATTTTATTTAGTATAAATTATAAATTGGGGGCTCCCTGCGCATAAAAAAAAGGGTTTTGGTATAGAAAAAATGGATTTTTATTAGAGTTTAGTTGTTCCATATAAAATCTCCCACTTTTGTTTTATTCCATGTGGGTTTACCCGCTAACAGAAAGGAGAAATAAAATCTAATATTAATATGTTTTGATCAAATAAGTCTTTTGAAGAAACTTCAATTGTATTAAAAAGGGAATTAGCAAGTTCCCTCCCTCATACTGATTCATTCTTCGTTCGGTTCATTTCAAAATACTTCAATTGGTACGCGCAAGAAATAGGCCAATTCAGCAGCTTTTTGCTCAATTTCTCGCGGAGTCAAATTCTCATCAGTACGAGTCAAGGGAATGTTTCCTTGGCCTCTGATTTCCATATAAAGAATACGACGAGGAAAAAGACCCTCTTGAACCTCCATTCTGATTGATTGGATATCTTTCATAAAGAAGCGAAGGAAGATGCGACGATTTATTCCAGGGAATCCCCAACGAAAAATACACATTATTCCTTCTTTTCTATCGAATCGGTCATAACCACTACCTACATTCCATGAAATTGTGCACCACAAATATGAACTAATGAATAGACCCGCGATTCCATAGAAAGACATCACGATTCCTTGTGGAAAAAAAAAGATTTGCTGAGATGGAAATCCAGGTATCAGATTCCTACCAAGATAACTAGAAGTTCCAACCACTAAGAATCCTAGTGAACCTAAAAAAAGGATACAGGCCCAGCAAAAATTACTTGCTTTTCGAGACCCTGTTATAAGTTCTATCCATATATGTTCTGATCGCCAGTTCATACTATACTATACCCATACTAAGGTTGTATTCGATTGGAATTGAGAGAATAACCCAAATGAATTTGACTTGACTTTTCTTGACCCCCAAGTAACTCTCATCAACTAGCACTATTTTGACGGGAACTATTAGGAGTAATTAGTTAGATAAATTGACTTTATATTTAAAACTATTCGCCGATCCATTTTTAACCAGCTATACCCATATAGAATCCGCATTTATGTAGATATCGTGTATCCGTATGCATACGAGTCTCTCAATTTGTGTTCGAAAAAAGCCACATATTGTCCCATATTACACTAAACAAATATCTGTATTATGATATAGTGTTGAAATAAATTGATGAGATTTGTCCCATCGGATCTAGACAATCTTATTTTTTTGGACATGAAGAAATAAAGAAGCCATTGCAATCGCAGGAAATACTAGGCCCACTAAAGGGACAAAAATGGAGGGTAAGTTAAGATCTGTCATAGAATGGGTACCTCGATTTAATATTTGTACCTATTATAAAGATATCTTATGATAAGTATATCTAATATAAATAATATTAAGTAGTTAATAAGTGCAAGGAATATAGACCTGAATTAAGTGTACCTAATTCATCGTTCTACATAAATATGTATGATAATTCACTTTAATATAAAAAACTTTCTTCCTATTCTTCTTCTTCCATCCTTTTTTATTCTTTCTCTTTCTATTATTATTTTTTTTTTTTACTAAGGGTATTAAAGAGTTTATTATGAGTTCGCGACTTTCACTAATCGAATCCAACAAAGCAAACGGTAACTCGATTCTATAATAAAAAATAAAAGTGAGGATTCTTTCACTCCTTTCTATAATATATCATATTTGAATCTTAATATTAATTATAAGATTCAAATATGATATATTATTAATAAGATAATAAGATATATTTATATTATTGTCTCTATTAAAATGAAATTAATACGTTAAGAAGGCCAAATAAAATTTTTTTTTATTAATGTCTTCCCTTCCCCCGATTCCTCGGAAGGAGAAACTTACTCTTTTATCTTTTTTATCCTATTGATTTATAAAGGATTCATGATTAGTAATCAGGAATAGGGATAAGATAAAAATATAGAATATATCGATCTGGAGGAAAAAATAATAATTATCCAAAACTTCCGGCTCTTACTACAAGTGGAACTTATGTCACCAAAGAAAACACCACTCTTCTTAACTTAAGTTTTTTTTTACGATGAACTAAATACTCGTTCGCTACAAATAAATGTATTGATTTTATTTCTATATTTTAATATATTGCATTTTTATTCAAAGGAAAGAAACCGTGCAGCTGAAATAACTCACTCAGAACACCTTTTAAAAGATTACGCGGTACGATTGGGTCAAATAAGCCCTTATGGAATGAATACTCAGCCGCTTGTGAACCGTCGGGTACTGTTTTATTCAATGTTTGTTCAATTACTCTTTTACCCGCAAAAGCAATATAGGCGTTGGGTTCAGCAATAATAACATCTCCTAACATACCAAAACTGGCAGTTACTCCACCAGTTGTAGGAGATGTAAGGATTGATACATAGAATAACTTTTTATTTGATTGATAATTATATGAAGCAGAAGATATTTTAGCCATTTGCATCAAGCTCAAACTTCCTTCTTGCATACGTGCTCCCCCAGAAGCACACACAATAATGACAGGTAGAGATCGATTAGTAGCATACTCGATCAAACGGGTGATTTTCTCGCCTACTACGGATCCCATACTACCCCCCATGAACTGAAAATCCATAACCCCAACTGCTATGGGAATACCATTTAGTTGACCTATGCCTGTTTGAACAGCTTCAGTTAAACCTGTCCTTCTTTGATAAGAATCGATACGATCTCTATAAGGTTCCTCCTCTGAATGAAATTCAATGGGGTCCATAGAGACCATATCTTCATCCATGGGATCCCAAGTGCCCGGATCAATCAAAAGTTCGATTCTATCTGAACTACTCATTTTCAAATGATATCCACACTGTTCACAAATATGCATTTTTGACTTAAAAAATTTTTTATAATTTAATCCATAACAATTTTCGCATTGAACCCATAAATTTCTGTATCTTTGATTTATATCGAAATCATTAGACTCTTCTCTTATATTGAGATCGCTGCCATTATTACTAATTTTTATACTCGAATTCCCACTTTCACTACTTTCAGTATAAATGAAACTATAATTATAATTATAACTGTTACTGTAATTATCGGTATCACCTGAAATGTCACTATGAATACTGACTTCAAAACGAAGATAACTATCAATGCAACTATTAATGTGATTATTCCAACTAGATTGAGTATCATACATGTAATGATAATAGTAGTTCTTAGACCTACTATTCAAATAATTGGAAAAAAAATTTTCTAGTTCACTCAGAAACATAAAAAAACTATTATTGTCAATCTCAAAAATCTTATTTTCAATATCAAAATATACAGAATAATTGTCACCATTACCATCCCTAACTAAAAATGTGTTATCAGAGATAAAACTCCAAATATCCCCGATATCAAATAAATAATCAACATTTCTGAAACTATAACTACCACTATCACTCCAACTAGGAATGTTATTCTCCGTATCATTTAGAATGGGCTCTTCGCTTCCACCGGTATGTCCAACAGCATTAAGACTATCCATTGATTTACTTAGCCCACACTTATGTTCTAACTTCTCCTTAGACAACATCGAATTGAACCACCACTTTTTCATAGAGTCTTCTTGCTCCCTATTTGATGAAAATATAATAGATGAATAGTCATTCGATGAATAATCATTTTACTATTTTGATATAATACGTCTTTTCCTCAATTATAACTATAAAGACAGGGTTCTCTCACGTCATGGACAAATTATCAAGGATAAATCGTTCTTTT